TCCTCTTTAATCTCCAGGAGGTCAAATTCAGGTTGCAGTTCAAGTTAGTGAAGTTATTTTATTGTGATTCAACATTAAAAGAACAGAATCACGCTCTGTAGGATTTGAACCTACGACATCGGGTTTTGGAGACCCACGTTCTACCGAACTGAACTAAGAGCGCTTTATTATGATGGGAGATACGGATGTCAAGAAAAGGATTCTTTTTGTACCCCCAATACATCTTGTATGTATAGTATCATAAAATGGTAGATTGTGTCCAATTTTAATCGATCTCAATTGACCCCTCGTTACTGTCCATAGGAGAAGTGATAAGTAGGGATGACAGGATTTGAACCCGTGACATTTTGTACCCAAAACAAACGCGCTACCAAGCTGCGCTACATCCCTTTCATTTGTTGTACAGTGCCATTGTAGGGAATCCATGTTTTGTTTTCCACATCACAATTTCCTCTATCTAAATAGAATTTATTTTGCCATTTCTTCTTTTTGGTTTTTTGGTTTCATTCTCATAAAGAATTATATACATACCTAACGTATAAACGTATAAAGGAATGAATATTTATCAGTAGTGCTCAGGAAGGAGGGTTCATCTTTTTCTGTTTTAGGGACAGGTAGATTTCATCTACCGGATCGTTGTATATATCCATTTTGGTTAGAGATTCCCCGTACAAATGATCTTTAACTACATATGCATCTGATCATATATGTATTACAATATACAATAAAGTCAATAAAGTTAAAGAAAAAGAAGGAGGATTTTCAATGCGAGATATAAAAACATATCTCTCCACGGCACCTGTGCTAACTACTCTATGGTTCGGGTCTTTGGCGGGTCTATTGATAGAGATCAATCGTTTATTCCCAGATGCGTTGACATTCCCCTTTTTTTCATTCTAGTTATTGACATGGGAAGGGATCAAGAAGATTAGAGATACAATAAATTCTCTGTGACTAACCCCCCCTTTTTCAGTTCTTTAGGATAGGAAAGAAAGAGTAAAGAATAAAGGTGGATTGAATCTCATCGAAACTCGGGTTCGGGTTAATATAGGGAGAACAGAAATGGAAATGTGGGTCGAGGGCAGGCTGTTCAAGATCATACAAGATACTAAATGAAATACTGGGATTGGGAATAATTGATAGTTAGAAATATTTGTATTACTTAATAATTTGATTACTCTATTGATTGCAACGAAATCTTTCATAATTGAATTGGATTTCGAGTTAGCGACTTCTCGTCTATTTATTTTTCATTCCTTTCTTCTTCGCTTCGGTTCGAATCGAAAATAGAAGAATTGAGTGAATTCAAAATCCAAAGGAGGTTCATGGCTAAGGGTAAAGATGTCAGAGTAGTAGTTATTTTGGAATGTACCAGTTGCGTCCGAAATGGTTTGAATAAAGAATCGCGGGGCATTTCCAGATATATTACTCAAAAGAATCGACACAATACACCTAGTCAATTGGACTTGAAAAAATTCTGCCCTTATTGTTACAAACATACGATTCATGGGGAGATAAAGAAATAAATCGAACGGAACGCGTGTGCCACTCTTCCAAGGAAGAGGAAGAAATTACATATACATATATAATATATACAAATCCAGTCCTATTTTGGTCGGATCCGAAATGAATGAAGAAATAGGATTTTAGAAATAAGAAATAAACCATGGATAAATCCAAGCGGCCCTTTCATAAATCCAAGCGATCTTTTCATAGGCGTTTGCCCCCAATTGGATCGGGGGATCGAATTGATTATAGAAACATGAGTTTAATTAATCAATTTATTAGTGAACAAGGAAAAATATTATCTAGACGAGTGAATAGATTAACCTTGAAACAACAACGATTAATTACTATTGCTATAAAACAAGCTCGTATTTTATCTTCGTTACCTTTTCTTAATAATGAGAAACAGTTTGAGAGAACCGGGTCGATCCCTAGAACTACTAGTCCTAGAACCAGAAATAAATAAGCCTATTCCTCAATCGAATCAAAACTCTAATTCGAACTCAGATTGAAGTTTTGTTCGAAAAAGCCGAGAGATTGTCGCGCCGTAATGTAATAATAAAAAAAAGAATGGGGGAAGAATAAATCTTTTTTTTTATTGAAACGTGTTCGTTCATTCCTACTACTTATCTTATCATACGAATTTCTACTATACCCTCCCGGAGTTCATTCTCCGGGGAACTCCGTTTAAAGTATTCCAGTGAATTCTTTCCAATCTCCTTATTTGATGATCGCATTGGAAATCGTGTCAAGACAATTCCTATTTGATATGGCTATTTGTGCAGGTATTTTACGATTAAGAAGCAACTGCCTCTTGTACAGATCAAGTATTAATCGACTATAACTATGGGATCCCCTATTCTCACGAGTTACTGCATTTATCCGAGTGATCCACAAACGACGAAAACTTCTCTTTCGCCTGCCTCTATCCCGATGAGTGGAAACCAAAGCTCTCATTTTCTGTTGAGTAGTAGTTCGAGTAAGCCTTGAATGAGCCCCTCGAAAGGTTGCTGCAAATAAACGAATTTTTGTTCTACGTCTCCGAGCTATATATCTTCGTCTAACTCTGGTCATTGAATCAAAAGAAACTTTGATGAATAACTAATTGATTTCTTTTCTTTCAGTCATTCTTTTCCCCTCTCCTGGTTTATTAATAACAAAACGGATTCTTCCGATGTATAAAATGAAAATAAAAATTCCAATGGCTTTTGCTACTATAACCTTCCCAACCACGATTTTTTTATTTCTTCCAGGCATTTCACCTCAAAAAAAAAAAGAAATTGTACCGATATTAGGTATAAAATAAATCGTAAATGGACAAATAGTGGCTTCCATCGTTTCTATGGTTACTTCTTAAACGGCGAGGTCCTCTCTATACACCGGAGCCCCTTTCCTCATTTAATCAATGTTATTGGTAACTTGTACAGTTCACGCTCTTTGGCTCTACCGATGAATTATCGAGTAATAGGTCTTTTTTCAATGGGATCTATCCATACAGTGACGGCATTTAATTATGAAGGTTGAATAGGTAGCTGACCCTGTTAGTCCGTTCTTGCAAGAGTAGGAGCATAATCTTTCTGCTTCTTAAATATCATTCCCCCGCTTAATGGATAACCATTTGCTACCAATGGGAATTGCTTTTCATCTCAAATCGAGGTGATTGGATTTGCACCAATGGAAACCATAAATTCCATACAAATAGAGGTATATGAGAGATCTTTATTTTTCGATAGTGAATGGAGTTCTTCCATTCTATTCATTGGTACGAGTCATTGATACTGTAAAAATCGTCTCATTTGTTCTAGCTCATGATCCGAACGAGTCGCACATACACCCTAGTACATGTTCCTCGACGCTGAGGACATCCTCGAAGAGCGGGGGATTTCGTGACATTTCTGATTGGCTGTCTTGTGTTTCTAATAAGTTGTTTAATAGTTGGCATGCTGAATCATATACAGAATGGGCTGGTTTAGATCGATCCTAACCGGATGATTATGAATTACTTCCATTTCATATTTTACCCAGGTAAGAAGATAAAAGATCAAATAAGGGTTCATTCAAATTATGATTCGAAATGGAATCAAAGATTTATGCGAAATCCCCGGTATTTTCGATCGCTACAAGATCAACAATGCCATAATCTTGGGCTTCTGTTGCTGACATAAAAACATCCCTTTCCATGTCTTCGGATACAACCCATAAAGGATTGCCCGTTCTTTGTACATAAACCCTTGTGAGGGTTTCGCGGAGTTTCAGTAGTTCTTCCGCTTCCAGGATAAATTCTCCTGTGGGTGCCTCATAAAAAGAACTAGCAGGTTGATGGATCATAACCCTGATGATATAACATAATGAACGATTCCTCTATCTCGCATGATTGGGCGAAGGGAAGGGATAAATAATAACAAGCAGGGAGAAAGAGATAGAATTGAACAACCGTACAGGCATCTTTTGTGCATACGGCTCTGTAATGGAATTTTTTTTTTCTCTTTTTTCATCGAAGAAAGAGACAAGTCGAATCTATCAGACCCAGATCGTTGAATGATCCATTTACCATCCTTCCTTTCGGAGTAATCAAAAAATACTATGATGGTTCCGTTGCTTTATATATTTATCTCGTCTGTGATTCAGCAATCCCAAAGTTTCTTTCTGATCCGATCAAATAAAAATAAGTAAAAAATGATCTTTTTTTTTTATTTTCACACTCTTTCATAACATAAATATTGGAAAGAGACTTCTGATGTGGAAGCAAAAAGGTTTGTGACGCTGAAATGGACCCCGATACATAAGATCAAGTCGGAAATAACCTTTCTTTCATACTACTATCTCGATACATAATCTCGTATTATGAAAAAATAATAATAGTTTGCTCATATCGAACTTGAAATGCCATGCTATTATTACTTAATATTATTATTATTTTATTCATATTCCATATGACGAAGGCATAGTCTTTTTTTCTCTCAAATAAAAAAACTCATTGGCGCCAAGCGTGAGGGAATGCTAGACGTTTGGTAATTTCTCCTCCAACCAGGATGAAAGATCCCATTGAAGCGGCTAATCCCATGCATATTGTATGTACATCTGGTGGCACAAATTGCATAGTATCATAAATAGCTATTCCTGGGATTACCCATCCGCCGGGAGAATTTATAAACAAATAAAGATCCCTGGTATCATCCTCTATACTGAGATATACCATGAGACCAACAAGTTGATTCGAGATCTCGCTATCAACTTCTTGGCCTAAAAAAAGTAATCTTTCTCGATGAAGTCGGTTGATTAGGACAAAATTCTATTCCTTAGGAACCGTACACGCACCTTTGGGTGCATACGGTTCAAAAAATCAAAATTGAGAAAAAAAAAAAAAAAAAGAAATTGTCGATTCCAGCCCTATTTCTTTTTTCGTAGCGGGTTTTTTCTTCCATTTTTTAAGAAACATGAGTTTTGACTTGCTTCCCTATAAAATCAAAAAAGAATTCACTGAACTTATCGAGCTAACCCCTCATTGATGTATTGTTTCATCGAGATCTAAATCACGATGTAATTTTCTTGTTCCCGAATGGGCCTCTTCCACTCTTTTAGGTTTATGCTCTACTCCGGGTAAAGATCTGCCCGAATTCGATTTGCACATATAGGACAAATGATCCCAGTACCGCTTCTTTTTGCTATGACTTCTTTTTTTTTTTTTTTCAATTTGTTTCATTTTCATGCCTTCCACAAAATATTCGATGTATTCATCATATTATTCCATTAATTGGCAATTTGAGATCACTCATATGGTATAAAGGAATCATTTCTGATAGGGTGGTAATCATACATGGATTACCTTGGTATTTTCTGAACGGAGCCTGTATACTTCATTTTATTGGTCCAAGCCAACCATAAATTCTTTTAATTGAGAATATTGATCCTCCAACCAAATAAATTGATCTAATTGCACTTCACGCTTCGAATTATTGATGGTTCAATCAATCTTTCTTGGGCGAAACAGAGGATATCTCGATCGGGGGAGAGAACGGGGAAATCCCATATGACCCAATATGTCTGACAAGTCACACTATACGTCAACCCAAACTGCATCTTCCTCTCCAGGACTCCGAAAAGGTACTTTTGGAACACCAATGGGCATTAAATGAAAGAAAAATGAAGTATTCTATTTCACTTTGATGTGGAAACGTAACAAACAATGGTTTATTGTCTTCATAATATTGTCGTTTATCGTATTTTATCGATAGATTGGAAGATTCATAGAGGAAGACGGAATAAAGGAAAATTCTTACGAACGGATCGTTCGAATGAGAAACAAGTATCTATACATTCGCTCACAAAAAATAGGATTAATCCCCCCATTGCGTATTGGTACTTATTGGGTATAGAATAGATCTGCTTCTCTTTGTTCCTACGAACAGAATTGTTCAATTATTACTAACGGAACAGAATAAATATTAACCCTTGTTTCGAGATAATCCAATGAAAAGGTGAGGTCCATAGCATAGTTATTTCCAATGCGATAAAGTTACATAGTATCTATTTTTTCTTTGAGAAAGGGGTATTTCCATGGGTTTGCCTTGGTATCGTGTTCATACCGTCGTATTGAATGATCCCGGTCGGCTGCTTTCTGTCCATATAATGCATACAGCTCTAGTTTCCGGTTGGGCCGGTTCGATGGCTCTATACGAATTAGCAGTTTTTGATCCTTCTGACCCCGTTCTTGATCCAATGTGGAGACAGGGTATGTTCGTTATACCCTTCATGACTCGTTTAGGAATAAACAATTCATGGGGCGGTTGGAGTATTACAGGAGGAACTATAACGAATCCGGGTATTTGGAGTTACGAAGGTGTGGCCGGGGCACATATTGTGTTTTCTGGCTTGTGCTTCTTAGCAGCTATCTGGCATTGGGTGTATTGGGACCTAGAAATATTCTGTGATGAACGTACGGGAAAACCCTCTTTGGATTTGCCCAAGATTTTTGGAATTCATTTATTTCTCTCAGGGGTGGCTTGCTTTGGGTTTGGCGCATTTCATGTAACAGGCTTGTATGGTCCTGGAATATGGGTATCCGATCCTTATGGCCTAACCGGAAAAGTACAATCTGTAAATCCAGCGTGGGGTGCGGAAGGTTTTGATCCCTTTGTTCCGGGAGGAATAGCCTCTCATCATATTGCAGCAGGTACATTGGGTATATTAGCAGGTCTATTCCATCTTAGTGTCCGCCCACCCCAACGTCTATACAAAGGATTACGTATGGGCAATATTGAAACTGTCCTTTCCAGTAGTATCGCTGCTGTCTTTTTTGCAGCTTTCGTTGTTGCTGGAACTATGTGGTATGGTTCAGCAACTACCCCGATCGAATTATTTGGTCCCACTCGTTATCAGTGGGATCAGGGATACTTCCAGCAAGAAATATATCGAAGAGTTGGCGCCAGTCTAGCCGAAAATCTGAGTTTATCGGAAGCTTGGTCTAAAATTCCCGAAAAATTAGCTTTTTATGATTACATCGGTAATAATCCGGCGAAAGGTGGATTATTCCGGGCAGGCTCAATGGACAACGGGGATGGGATAGCTGTTGGATGGTTAGGACACCCTATCTTTAGAGATAAAGAAGGGCATGAACTTTTTGTACGCCGTATGCCTACTTTTTTTGAAACATTTCCAGTAGTTTTGGTAGACGGAGACGGAATTGTGAGAGCCGATGTTCCTTTTAGAAGGGCAGAATCGAAGTATAGTGTCGAACAAGTGGGTGTAACTGTTGAGTTCTATGGTGGCGAACTCAATGGAGTCAGCTATAGCGATCCTGCTACTGTGAAAAAATATGCTAGACGTGCCCAATTGGGTGAAATTTTTGAATTAGATCGTGCTACTTTGAAATCCGATGGTGTTTTTCGGAGCAGTCCAAGGGGTTGGTTCACTTTTGGACATGCTACGTTTGCTTTGCTCTTCTTTTTCGGACACATTTGGCATGGCGCTCGAACCTTGTTCAGAGATGTTTTTGCTGGGATTGACCCAGATTTGGATGCTCAAGTGGAATTTGGAGCATTCCAAAAACTTGGAGATCCAACTACAAGGAGACAGGTAGTCTGATACAACATTGCTCCGGTATCTTTCGCCTCTATATTTGATTTTTTTGATTTGATATAAGGTACCGTAGAAATATTGATTTGAATCATCGCCTTTCTTTGCTCTTGTCCTTTCTTTATCTGGGAAATAATCCTAAATGAACAGGTGTGGAAGCTATAATTGTAAACAACGATCGAATCTATGGAAGCATTGGTTTATACATTCCTCTTAGTCTCGACTTTAGGGATAATCTTTTTCGCTATATTTTTTCGAGAACCGCCTAAGGTCCCGACTAAAAAGATGAAATGATTTTTCATTATCTTAATTGAAGTAATGAGTCCCCCATATGGGGGACTCATTACTTCAATTAGTCTCCGTGTTCCTCGAATGGATCTCTTAGTTGTTGAGAGGGTTGCCCAAAAGCGGTATATAAGGCGTACCCTGTAAAGCTTACAAGTGAACCAGATATGGAGATGGCGACTAAGGTTGCTGTTTCCATTATTAGAGAATTTCAAGACCACGATGGATCTATGCTACGATAAGATCGTTTATTTACAACGGAATAGTATACAAAGTCAACAGATCTCAACCAATGCAATAGTATTTATGGCTACACAAACCGTTGAGGGTAGTGCTAGATCTGGGCCAAGACGAACTATTACAGGGGATTTATTGAAACCATTGAATTCAGAATATGGTAAAGTGGCTCCTGGATGGGGAACCACCCCATTTATGGGTGTCGCAATGGCTCTATTTGCGATATTCCTATCTATTATTTTAGAGATTTATAATTCTTCCGTTTTACTGGATGGAATTTCAATGAATTAGGTCCATAAGAACCAGAAGCCCTAGCTTTTCAATCAAAAATGAATCACTTAGGACTCAGATTTATAGTCCATTCTGGTAGTTTGACCGTGGAATTCCGTTGTTTCGGTATTTCCGGAATATGAGTGTGCGACTTGTTATAATTGATCCTATTGATAGTACAGAGAATGGGTCTGTCATCTCGACAGAGATGGTTCTGCCTCGTCGGATATTCATCCTAGTATCTGGAGCACGGAATATATGGAATAGATCAAGAAATATTTGAACTATGATTCATACCTACTATTCAGACCTCGTGACTGGACTTCAAAAAATTTTCAAACAAAGAGGTATTTGATAAATTGAACGATTTTTCTTCCTTTAGAATCATGCTTATTTTGACCGAAGGACAAATCTTTCTCTGGATTTTTAGTCATTACATCTATGAATAAGTGATGATCAAATAGTTCTTACTCATAGAACCCTTGGTCTTATTTTTTGGGTTTTATTGAATCATCGTGGTTCTAGTATGAATCTGAGGTTTCAATCGATTCATAGGGTCTCAACAAGAGAATTCCTATCAAAAAAAAAAAATAGTAAACAGTAGTCAATCTGCATTACGCACAAACAAAAACAACAAATCAAATAACAAATAAATAGGGGAATAGAAGATTCAAGAGGCCTGTAACGATCAACATAAAGACAGATGAGCTAACTTGATATTTTGGCATTCTCATCACAACAAAGAAGAGAGTTCGGATTTTGGTTCCTTCGTATCTTCAGAGACGATTGAATCAAGTGGATAAATAAGAAATTTCAAATTTTCTATTACATATCCATTGTAATCAGTATTTGGGTGTTTCTGCTTGAGCCGTACGAGATGAAATTCTCATATACGGTTCTCAGAGGGGGAGTCCCCTTGGTTTACCTATCTCAATAAAGTATATGATTGGTTCGAGGAGCGTCTCGAGATTCAGGCGATTGCAGATGATATAACTAGTAAATATGTTCCTCCTCATGTCAATATATTTTATTGTCTAGGAGGGATCACACTTACTTGTTTTTTAGTACAAGTAGCTACGGGTTTTGCTATGACTTTTTACTATCGTCCGACCGTTACGGAGGCTTTTGCCTCTGTTCAATACATAATGACTGAAGCCAACTTTGGTTGGTTAATCCGATCAGTTCATCGATGGTCAGCAAGTATGATGGTCCTAATGATGATCCTACACGTATTTCGTGTGTATCTCACGGGCGGGTTTAAAAAACCTCGCGAATTGACTTGGGTTACGGGTGTGGTTCTGGCTGTATTGACTGCATCGTTTGGTGTAACTGGTTATTCCTTACCCCGGGACCAAATCGGTTATTGGGCAGTAAAAATCGTGACAGGCGTACCTGAAGCTATTCCCGTAATAGGATCACCTTTAGTAGAGTTATTGCGTGGAAGTGCTAGTGTGGGTCAATCTACTTTGACCCGTTTTTATAGTTTACACACTTTTGTATTACCTCTTCTTACTGCCGTATTTATGTTAATGCATTTTCCAATGATACGTAAGCAAGGTATTTCAGGTCCTTTATAGAGAAGACAGATCATAGATATTTGTAATCGATCATATATAATTTCGGGGAG